TAGATTCTTCCCAAGTGAAACCACACATAAAAATGACATTCCCATAAATTGACAAGGTAATATTTCCATTTATTCATCAGAAGAGGCGTATCTTTTGAAGCCAGAATTGATTTTCCTTGATATCTAACATAATGAATGAAAGGATCCTTCAGGAAACATAGGATGCCCGGAAAATCATTAGCAAAGACTTCGACAAGATGTTTTATTATTTTTCTATGTAAATAAATTCGCTCAAAAAGGACTCCAGAAGATGTTAATCGTAAATGAGAAGATTGTTTACGGAGAAAAAGTAAGACAGATTCGTATTCACATATATGAGAATTATATAAGAATAACAATAATCTTGAATTACTTTTTGAAAAAAAAGAAATAGCTTTATTTGGAATAATAACAATATTCCAATTCGAATACTCATGAAGAAAGAACCGCAATAAATGCAAAGAGGAGGCATCTTTCACCCGGTAGCGAAGGGTTTGAATCAAGATTTCCAGATGGATGGGGTAGGGTATTAGTACATCTGCCACATAATTTAAATGTGGGAATTTGTCCTCTAAAAAAGGAAATATTGAATGAATGGATCGAAAATTGTAAGATCTTACGATTTGTGCCCCTTCTAAGGAAGATATTAATCGTAAAGAAAATGGAATTTCCGCAATGACTGCAAATACTTCTGATATAATTTGAGAATACAAATTCTTGTTGTATCCTAAAAATGGATTTTGGTTAGAATCATTAGTGGAAATCAGCAAATGATTCTGTTGATACATTCGCGTAATTAAACGTTTTACAATCAGTAAACTAGATTTATTATCATAAGCTACATTTTCCAACAAAATAGATCTATTTAAACCATGATCATGAACAAGTGCATAAATATACTCCCGAAAGATAAGTGGGTATAGGAAGTCATGTTGCCTAAATCTATCTAGTTCTAAATATCCTTTTAATTCCTCCATTTATTTAAAATTAGATTGAAACCAGGGATAGGGGATTTGATTTCTTGGGTTATTAAATGACACATAGTACGATACAGTCAAAACAGGATATTTAAGAAAAGACTAGATAGATACCCCGGAAACAGATAAGACTTATCAACGGACTCTTTATCCTTTCTTTTTCCATCTAATGAAAATCTAATTAAATCGGTTTATGTTCATTATAGGATAACAAGATGGTTAGAAATCCTTTATTTTTTCAACCCAATCGCTCTTTTGATTTTGGAAAAAAAAAAAGATTTTTATCAATATACTGCTTTTCTACACATTCATCCCCACACTCTAATGGAGAATATCTAATAATAATTAGGATTAAAAAAAATCGATAATCTACTTATGGTAAAAACATTTACCGTATCAAGCACTAATATATTTTTAACGTTTAATTAGATCGGGTAATTATTCAAATTAAGAACAGAAACTCGTTGCTTTTTTTTTGTTTCCCTAGAATTGGAGCCAAGGGGCTCTATCCATTTATTCACTTAATCCAACTTTAATCTTTTTTTATTTTTTTTTTTTCGCGTCAAGAATTCAAACAAGATTTTGTATCGATCCGATAAGATACGAATAAAATATTCTCAAAATTCTCCATTAATACGACATGCTGCTTTTTCCATTCCTTCCTTTCAGGATCAGTCGCGGTCTTACAAAGCTCTACCGATGGTATCGACGAATCCGTTACTTCATACAAATGTGTAAAAAATGCTAGTCGCACTTAAAAGCCGAGTACTCTACCGTTGAGTTAGCAACCCGAATTAAAATGTATAGATCCAATCGGAATCAAAAAAGAGATTGAATTACACAACGCAATCAAAATATTAAAATAGAAAAAATATTTCTAAGTGATTCTGAACATAAAAATGACCATATCAGATGCAAATACAATGACGTTTAAAATAAGAAGATAGATTAAGATAAAAATATAAATCAAATGTAAATTGATCGACTACCACAGATTTTGTTCGTATGTTATACATTATTATCTTATCCATTTTTTTTATTAAAAAAAAAGAAAGACTTCTTGTATCCCAGCAAATCCAATGAACCCATCGTTTGAATAAAGTAAAAAAAAACCAAGTCTATAGAACAGAGAAATAGATACATTTATTCACGATCGGATTATATTTGTTTGATATACTGTTGTCAATATGAATGTTGAGAAAAGAACATAATGTAGAAAACCATAAATTAAAATACAAAATGATTCAATATTTTCTATTTAATTCAACAATATTTTTTTATTAAATTCAATAAAATATTGAATTACTATAACTATAATCCAAATCAAATAAAAAAAACGAATGACTTGTATTGAATTGACACTGCATAAATAATAAAGATAGATACAAAAAGGTATAGGTGTAAAAAAAATTCGGAGAGAAGTATAAAAAAATATTGCTTGGGTTTACTCAATCAATATAAGTAAAAAAAGCAAGCTTAAATACCATGTTTTTTTTATTTGATTTGTTCAGTTCATAAAAAAAAAAAGAAAGTTAAAGTTTCAACGAAAACCAACCATTATTGATTGAATTAGCAATAATATCAAATTTTCTATTTATAGATCCAACTACTTCATTTATTCACTTTCTTTTTTTTCTATTTATCTGTCTTATTTTTTCTATTTATCTGTCTTATATGAATTTATCTTACTAAAATAAAAAAAAAGAAAATGTTGTCGTTATAGACGACAACATTTTGTGGTAGTAATAATAAATGGGTAGGAATAGAACAAAAGAGGGGGAGTAATATAGAAAAGTTTATACAAAGTTATATACAAGTCATCCCCCTCCCCCTTTTTTTTATTTCATTAATTTAATTTCATCTGTTGATTAAAGGAAAGTTCCATAAAAACTCCCGCCTTCTTTGAAATATCATGAACAGTTCCCGTAGGTTGAGCGCCCTTTTCAAGGAAATATAGAATAGCGGGAACATTTAAATAAGTTTGATTCTTTATCGGATCATAAAAACCCACTTTCCGAAGATCTCTTCCTTCTCTTCGGGATCGAACATCTATTGCAACGATTCGATAAACCACCCATTGGGATAGATGTAGATGAATAATACTCCCCCCCTAGAAACGTATAAGAAGTTTTCGCCTCGTACGGCTCAAGCAAATTCGAAATTATGTCTATGTATAGAATTTTTAATTCATATTAAATAGATCCATAAAATCATCAAATCAATTAAACTATGATTTAAGTGCTTTTCCTTATTATTGTCCGAAAAAAGAAAAAAAATCATTCGTATTCACATCCTCATAACTCAAGTTGGATAATTTTCAAATAACCCAAAAGAAAACCTTTAGGCATTTCGTTTATTGAGCGGTCTCTAACCACGCATTTTTTGTCTGTCTCCTTTAGAATTTTTTTGATTCTTCATTATGATCTATTTATTGAGACAACTGAAAACGGTATTTACTTGTTCCAGAATTCTTTATCGTTCCCTTGAATCGTTGGGTTTAGACATGACTTCGGTGATCTTTAATCATTTCAAAAAATGGCAGCAACATACCATTTTTGTAATTTCTTTCTATCAAAGAATCATACAAATGGTTGATTCCCGCGTGATACACTTTTGATGGAAACAGTTTTACCAATTCCAAGTAATTTTCCTTATGAATTTTAAACTTGCTAGAATTGGATCCTTTCGATTTCTATATCGAAAATATACTTACGAAGTTGTTTCAACTTATTAATTAACACTAACCCTAGATCCGTGCCCCTAAAAAATGAATCAATACTTTTTACTCGAGCTCCATCATGATCATGTACTATTTACACCACAACCCCAAAAAAATGAGGTTTTTCTAGTGGAACAGAACAAACGATGTCGAGCCAGAAGCACCCTCATTCCTATATAATGAATATAAAAAAAAATGGCGGATGTCAGAATCCACAACCGACCATATCCTTCAAGTCGCACGTTGCTTTCTACCACATCGTTTTAAACGAAGTTTTACCATAACATTTTTCTAGTAGGTTGCTGTAACCAGTATGTAATTGATTCAATTATGGAATCATGAATAATCATTGGTTCTATCGGTACATAGTAATCTATACTTTTATGAATAGGTAATTTATGAAGAAGTATCAGCAAGAATTCAATTTAACTCCATAGATTTTTATATTAGAATTTTAAATTCTAATATAAAAATTCGAAATAATAAATAACACAAATAAGTTCTTTTTTTTTTAATCTGCATCTTCAATCTTCAAGTGACTTGAAAAAATAGATTCATCAATTTAATACTTCTTCAAGTACCAAGGACTCGTAAGACATTATTCAAAAGATTAAATTGATTGAAAGATTTCCTATTTCAATATTATTACATTATTTGAATAAAGTTTTACAGTAAAAGTAAAAACCGTATTCTCATAATAAGAGAGAGAAATTCATATTCTGATTAAAACATCAATCATTTCAAACAAATAGATAGAGATAGATCAAAAAAAAATTAAATTTGTTTTTTTTTCATTAGTTTAATTAATTTAATGGGGTGGAGAATAAAGACTGATTTAAGGGAGTATTGGGGTTGTTATTATTTTTGATAAATCATAATCGAAAGAAAAGAATAGGAGATTCCCATATCTATCAGATCTAAACAAATGTTTTTGAAAGTAATTATATATATATTCTATATATTCTATATATTCTATGTTAAATATTTTTCATTTAGGGATCACAAATCTATTTTCGCAAAAATGAATTGAAATAAATAAAGTTTTCAATGAAATAGAACGATAACAAGACATACATATAAGCATTTCCTCATTTTCTGCGTAGTTTATTTGACTTGAAAAAATTCAATAATCTTTTTGCAACCTTTACCTAAGGTAAAGTGAATAAGATATTAAACTTTGTCTCAATTGTTACATAGATTTACAATTATTCATTAGAGAAAACACAAAAAAGAATCCTAATCCTATAGATTATTGATTGAAGTTAATTAGTACCCCAATATCAAAAACACACCCGTGTTTCTAATTTTAAAAATTGAAAATCAGGCTGCACCACTTAGAATGCAGCATTTAAAATTCCAATGGATATCGTAAGTAAGGCTTTTTTTTTCTTTTTTATGACTAACGAACTTCAATATGAGAGGGATAGGCATACAATGAAAAGCCCGTCCCCGGATTTTGCTTTTTTAATTAAAACTCTTTTCTCTTCTTTTGATCTATGCTCCCATCTTACCTGGATACAAATCGATTCAATTATATTTGTGTGTTATTTGGTGTTATTTGAATACGATTCCATTTTTGAAAAAGATATAATTCAGATAAGAAGATAAGAATCAATCATTATAAGAATAATAAGAAAAAAGAATCATATTCTATATAATATTATTTATTATTTGATTATAGTCTTAATAAAATTTGATTATAGTCTTAATAAAAAAACAGAAAGTTGTTTTTAAAAAAAAAAGACAATCTTTTCTTATGATAGAAAATATGTATTCTAATACAATATTACAATATATATAATCTGATATGATATATTACAATATATAATCTGATATGATATATATAATAGATATGTTCTGGGACGGAAGGATTCGAACCTCCGAATACCGGGACCAAAACCCGTTGCCTTACCACTTAGCCACGCCCCATTTTATATTTATATTCGACATTAATAAACACTAATATTGTTATTAGTTGTTCGTCAATTATAGTCCAAATATCTATAGAATAGATTGGCACTAGGATTTTGATACATTTAGATATCAAATTAAACGAAATTTATTGATCATTACATATAATTCAATTAAGATATTGTATGAAAGTATGATTTCTTCTATTCTCTTTTCATTTTAGAATTGAAGTATTTTTGATTGAGTTAGTTCAAATCAAAGAAAAGTTTTTTGGTCTACCTTCTTTTTATTTTTTAATTTTGAGTTTTTACTCATTTTTTTCTATAACTTAAACTAAAAAAAAATAACATTATATTATCAATTATTAATAACTCATATTAAGAACTCAATCAAAATCAAAATAAATACAATTATCTTCAAGAACAAAACAAAGAACAAAATGTTTGTTATGCTTAATATCTTTAATTTGATCTGTATCTGGCTTAATTCTGCTCTTTCTTCAAATAGTTTTTTCTTCGCCAAATTGCCCGAGGCCTACGCTTTTTTGAATCCAATCGTAGATATTATGCCAGTAATACCTCTGCTATTTTTTCTCTTAGCTTTTGTTTGGCAAGCTGCTGTAAGTTTTCGATGAGATCTTGAATACTGTCCTAGAAAAATTCATGATTTGTTCTAAAAAAAATTCTAACAATTGATATGATAAGATCAGATAAGTTTTATAGTATAAAACTTCGATTCAAATATTGAAATTCTTGTATCGCCACAAAAAGTCTGGGGATCACCTCATTTCCGCATTCGGACCTTTTTTACATTGAAAGAACTTATTAGAGTACCCCACAATATCTAATTGTGGGTATGAAAAAAAATGGGTAATGAAAGACTTGACTCATATTCCATTATAAATGAATTTCTGAAAATTATTTTCTATTTCTAGATTTATAAAAACCATTTCTTGGTGTCAAAATAAGATATATGTGGTATAAAAATGGAGAATCTATTCTCTTTTTTTTTTCCCCCCAAAAAAATGATCTTGGAGATTGTGTCATGCTTACTCTCAAACTATTTGTTTACACAGTAGTGATATTCTTTGTTTCTCTCTTTATCTTCGGATTCCTATCTAATGATCCAGGACGTAATCCTGGACGTGACGAATAAAAAAGAAAGTTTTTATTTTCCTTGATCGATTTTTAAATGTTCTTAGGATTTTATCTATTCCACATCTTTAACTATTAAATAAAAAAAAAGACTCGTCTAAATTGAAAGATAAATAAAAAAAATACCAAGTCATTGACAAAAGCGGAAAGAGAGGGATTCGAACCCTCGGTACGAAAAACCCGTACAACGGATTAGCAATCCGACGCTTTAGTCCACTCAGCCATCTCCCCCATCTGAAAAGGATAATTACTATGTTACATTACACAAAAAGTAAGGTTTGAAAAAAGGATCTTTCTTTTATACCTCTTCTTTTATTATATTATTTTTATTCTATTATTAGTTTATTTAGTTTATTATATAGATATATAATTATCTAGACATATAAAAATATACAAAATATAGAAAAAAAGTAATTCCATTGATATAAAATAAAGTAAGAAGGGCTCGAAAGAAATATCTCCAATCCACTATTCCAATGAATATAAAATGAATATAAATTCATATTAATATATATATAATTACCTATATAATTATAAATACCTAAATAAAATAATAAAATAATATATATTTTATAAGTAAAAAATAAAATATATAGTAGTAATTTATATAAGTAAGAAATATGTAAATAATATAAAAAGTACCTCTTTTATTTCGTCTGCAAGAGCTTTTTAAAATTACACGGCCTGGCCAGGTCAGTACCTCGCCGGGCCTTTTTTTTGTTCCAATGACTATTATTTGAAACAAAAAGGCTTGTTATGG